ACGCAACGATGATTTTTTTCTACCAACCATAAAGACATCGGAACCTTATACTTTATCTTTGGAGCTTGAGCAGGAATAGTAGGAACTTCTTTAAGCCTTATTATTCGAGCTGAACTAGGACAGCCTGGAAGCTTAATCGGAGACGATCAAATCTATAATGTAATTGTAACTGCCCACGCCTTCGTTATAATTTTTTTCATGGTGATACCTATTATAATTGGAGGATTTGGAAATTGACTAGTCCCTCTCATACTAGGAGCTCCCGATATAGCCTTCCCTCGAATAAATAATATAAGATTTTGACTTCTACCTTTCTCTTTAACTCTTCTCCTTACAAGAGGAATAGTTGAAAGAGGAGTAGGAACAGGATGAACCGTGTATCCTCCTCTAGCTGCCGCTATCGCTCATGCAGGAGGATCCGTAGATCTCGGAATTTTCTCTCTTCACCTTGCAGGGGTTTCCTCTATTCTAGGAGCAGTAAACTTTATAACCACCTCAATTAATATACGAACTAAAGGAATAACTATAGACCGAATACCTCTATTTGTCTGATCAGTTTTTATTACTGCAGTCCTACTTCTCCTCTCTCTACCAGTTCTAGCAGGAGCTATTACTATACTCTTAACAGACCGAAATCTAAATACTTCCTTTTTTGACCCCGCAGGAGGAGGGGATCCTATTCTGTACCAACATCTTTTTTGATTTTTTGGACACCCCGAAGTTTATATCCTAATTCTTCCAGCTTTCGGAATAGTTTCTCATATTGTGACCCAAGAATCAGGTAAAAAAGAGGCCTTTGGAACCCTAGGAATAATTTACGCAATATCTGCTATTGGTCTTCTAGGATTTTTAGTATGAGCCCATCATATATTTACAGTCGGGATAGATGTAGATACCCGCGCATACTTTACTTCAGCCACTATAATTATTGCCATCCCCACAGGAATTAAAATCTTCAGCTGACTAAGAACCCTTCAAGGAATTCCTTTCATTTATACTCCTTCTCTTCTATGAACCCTAGGATTTATCTTCCTCTTCACAGTTGGAGGACTAACCGGAGTTATCCTAGCTAATTCTTCTATTGACATCATCCTCCATGATACTTACTATGTAGTAGCTCACTTTCATTATGTTCTCTCTATAGGAGCTGTCTTCGGAATCTTCGCTGGACTCGTTCATTGATTCTCTTTAGTCACAGGAGTCTCTCTTAATCCTAAATGACTAACTTCTCATTTTCTAACTATATTCTTAGGAGTAAATATAACTTTTTTCCCCCAACATTTTCTAGGATTAAACGGAATGCCCCGCCGGTATTCTGACTATCCTGATGCCTTTACCCCCTGAAATATCTTATCCTCACTAGGATCTCTTATTTCCTTAGTTGCAGTTATATGATTTATCCTTATTATTTGAGAAGCTTTTATAACTAAACGAATTATAACTTTTTCTCCTTACTTAAGGGCTTCCATCGAATGACAACATCCCTATCCCCCTGCAGATCACAGATACATCGAAATCCCCCTAGTCTCCAATTATCTAAAATGGCAGAAATTGTATAGGATTTAAGCTCCTACAAAGAAGACGGGGACCCTTCTTTTAGAAATGAGGACATTAGGATACACGGGACTTCAAGATAGAGCTTCTCCTTTAATAGAACAGCTAATTTATTTTCATGATCATACTATATTTATTCTTATCCTAATTACAACTTTAGTCGGATATATTATAATTAACTCCTCATTTAACTCTCTTATTAATCGATTCCTCTTGGAAAATCAAGTTATCGAAATTATTTGAACAATCCTCCCTTCCATTATTCTAATTTTTATCGCTTTACCTTCTCTTCGTCTTCTCTATCTTTTAGATGAAACTAATAACTCAAGAATCACTATTAAAACCCTAGGACATCAATGATACTGATCTTATGAGTACTCAGATTTCCTCGGACTAGAATTTGACTCCTACATAATTCCCTCCTCCGACCTTAATCCTGCAGACTTTCGCCTTTTAGAAGTAGATAACCGGACCATTGTACCTCTAAACACTCAAGTCCGATTAATTATCAGGGCTACTGATGTTATTCATTCCTGAACTATCCCCTCCCTAGGAATTAAAGCAGATGCTGTTCCCGGACGTCTAAATCAAGTTAGATTCCTAGTTAATCGTCCAGGTCTCTTCTATGGACAATGCTCTGAAATCTGCGGAGCTAATCATAGCTTCATACCTATCGTTATTGAAAGAGTCTCTGTAGACTCCTTCTTAAATTGAATCTCAATTTCCTCTGAAAATTAATTCTTAATCTCTAGGAAACTTTTTTAGTTTGGGTCTTTTAAACCCAAAATAGGTAGTTTTTCTACTACTAGAGTAAAAATTAGTTAACCTATATAACATAAGCCTGTCAAGCTTAAATAATCACAGATATTTTTATATGCCTCAAATAAGCCCTTTATTGTGACTAAGCCTCTTCGGCCTCTTTCTTCTAGGATTCCTCCTCTTTTCAACTTTGAATTATTTTATTCCTTCTCAGAAAAAAAAAGAGACCTCAACCCTACCCCCCAAAAAAACTCAAAAAAATTGAAACTGATAACAAACTTATTCTCAATCTTTGAACCTTCTTCAAGAATTCTTGTCCTCCCTTTAAACTGAGCCTCTACTTTTTTAGGAGTTGTCTTTCTTCCTTGTTTTTTTTGGGTTTCCTCCTCACGATGACTTATTCTCTGATCAAAAGTAACCCAAATTCTTTATAAAGAATTTAAAACAATTTTAGGGTTCTCAAATAAGGGGCTCTCTTTCATTTTTGTATCTCTCTTTAGCTTTATCCTCTTTAATAATTTCCTAGGACTTCTTCCCTATATTTTTACCAGTTCTAGACATCTCACAATAACTTTAACTCTTGCTCTCCCCCTCTGACTAACTTTTATTCTTTTCGGATGAATAAATCATAGCCAACATATATTTAGGCACCTTGTCCCTCAAGGAACCCCAAGAGTCCTAATACCTTTTATAGTCCTTATCGAAACTATTAGAAATATCATTCGCCCTGGCACTTTAGCTATCCGTTTAGCAGCTAATATAATTGCAGGACACCTTTTATTAACCCTCCTTGGTAATATAGGACCTTTTCTCCCTAGAAGATTAATCCCTTTTCTTATCTCTTCCCAAATTTTACTCCTCTTACTAGAGGCTGCCGTTGCAATTATCCAATCTTATGTATTCGCCATTCTTAGCACCCTTTATGCAAGAGAAGTAAACTAATGTCATCCCACAACCATCACTCTTATCATCTAGTTGATATAAGCCCCTGACCCCTAACTGGATCAATTGCCGCAATACTCTTAACTTCAGGACTTATTAAATGGTTCCACCAATTCAATTCAAACCTTCTTTTTTTTAGAGGAATCTTAATTTTTCTAACAATAATCCAATGATGACGTGATGTCACCCGTGAAAGGACCTATCAAGGTCTTCATACCTCTCCAGTTATCAAGGGTCTTCGATGAGGAATAATTCTTTTTATCGCCTCAGAAGTTCTTTTTTTCTTTTCGTTTTTTTGGGCTTTTTTTCATAGAAGCTTGGCCCCCGCTGTAGAAATCGGAATATTTTGGCCACCCCTCGGAATCCACCCCTTCAACCCTTTCCAAATCCCTCTCTTGAATACAACTATCCTTCTCTCCTCAGGAGCAACCGTAACCTGAGCCCATCACGCAATTCTAGCTTCCAATTTTACAGAAGCAATCCAAAGATTAAGAATAACAGTACTTCTCGGGCTCTATTTTACTAGCCTTCAAGCTTATGAATATTTAGAGTCTTCTTTTTCCATCGCTGACTCAATTTATGGAACTACTTTTTTTGTTGCCACAGGATTTCATGGTCTTCACGTTATTATCGGAACCTCCTTTCTGCTAATCTGCCTTTACCGCATATATAATTGCCATTTCTCCGAAAGGCATCACTTCGGATTCGAAGCCGCCGCATGATACTGACATTTTGTAGACGTAGTATGACTCTTCCTTTATATTTTTATCTATTGATGAGGAAGATAATTTTTTAGTATTCTATTGTACATTTAGCTTCCAACTAAAAAGTCTATCCCATAGAAAAATTAATCCTTATTATACTTTTAATCCTCCTCCTCACATTAAGAATCTGTCTCCTAATTATAGGAATCTCCTCTAATCTCTCTAAAAAAACTATCTTAGATCGAGAAAAAATATCTCCTTTTGAATGTGGCTTCGATCCTCAAAGCTCAGCCCGGCTTCCCTTTTCTTTACGATTCTTCCTGATCTCTGTAATCTTTCTAGTCTTCGATGTTGAAATCACTCTCCTTTTACCCCTTGCCAATACCTCTCCCCTAACTAACCCCTATATTTGAAGAACTAGCAGGACTCTCTTTTTATTAATTCTCCTTCTAGGCCTTTATTATGAATGAAAAAAAGGAGCTCTCGAATGATCAAAATAGAATAGTAGTCAACCATGATATATGATTTGCACTCATAAGGTGTCTTTTACACCTATTTTATAATTAGAAAGCGAAAATTTGCATTTAGTTTCGACCTAACTCTTGGAAACCCCTCTAATTTTGGTAGAAGCCAAAAAGAGGCTTGTCACTGTTAATGACAAAACTGAAAATTTTTCCTTCCAAAGAGATCTATGCCAAAGAAGAAGCTTCTAACTTCACTCTTTAGCGGTTCAACTCCGTTAAATTCTCTTTTTTATGGTGTAAAACACATTACATTTTCACTGTAAAGCTGAAGGAAATTCTTCTAAATAACACTTACAGGGAAACCCCTCCTTTGCAACTTCAACGCAATATTCTTTTTAAAATATATAAGTTACCCCAAAATAAAAAAAATAACAATTAACCAAAATAACAGCCTCTTTATATAAACAGATACTAAATTACTCTGTCTAAACTGTAACACTAAAGATCCCTCTATAATTCCCTTAAATCCTCCTTGAGACCCAAAATATTCAAGCCACCCCTTATCTCCAATTCGAAATAATTTAGCTCCTCTTTGAACTCCTCATAAAGACAAATTCAATGTTGACAAATAAGGTAAAAATCATATAGAACCCCTAAACCCCCCTAAAGAATAATACCTAAGCCCCTTCGAAAAAACCCTCACCCTTACTAAATTAAGAAGATAACCCCTTCCAGCCCCCAGAAGTCTCAGTAAAAAAGCTAACCTTTTCCACCCTCTCCTTAAACAAACCATATAAGGGTCAGGAAATAATACTCAAGCTATAAAAGAACCCCCTGTCACAGCCGCCACTCCCAAAACTATCAATGAAATTATCATCATTTTATAAGATTCTCCTACCCCTCTCAACCCCCCATACTTTGGGCACCCCCTTAAACTAAAAAAAATTAAACGAAAAGTATAACAAACAGTCAGCCCAGTTGATAAAATATATAATAAAACTCTTCTCAGATTAATAGACCTCATAAAAGCTACCTCCAAAATTAGATCCTTAGAATAAAACCCTGCCAAAAAAGGTATCCCACATAAAGCTAAATTAGCTAAATTTATAGAAATAACAGTTAAAGGTATCCCCCTAATAAGACCCCCCATTCCTCGGATATCCTGAGAATCCTTTACTCTATGAATAATTACCCCTGCACATATAAATAAAAGAGCCTTAAATAAGGCATGAGTCAATAAATGAAAAAAAGCTAAATCTGTAAATCCTAAGGCTAAAATTCTTATCATCACCCCTAGCTGCCTTAAAGTAGAAAGAGCAATAATTTTTTTTAAATCAAACTCAAAATTGGCTCCTAATCCCGCTATAAATATTGTTAAACAAGAAATTAATAACAAAAAAGACTGTATCCTTCTCCTAGATAAAAATCCCCTAAACCGAATCAATAAATAAACCCCTGCAGTCACTAGTGTAGAAGAATGAACTAAAGCAGAAACAGGGGTAGGAGCTGCTATAGCAGCAGGAAGTCAAGCTGAAAACGGGATCTGAGCCCTCTTTGTTATTGCAGCAATACAAAGAAATCTTTTAACCAAAAAAAAGTCTCTCTCTCTAACTCTTCTGTAAAAAATAAGATTCCAACTCCCCAATATAAAAACCAAAGAAATCCTTAATAAAATCCCTACATCTCCAATCCGATTAGAAAGAACTGTTAATATCCCAGCATTTGCAGACTTTTCATTTTGATAATAAATTACTAGCACATAAGAAATTAAACCTAACCCATCCCAGCCTAATAAAATTCTAATTAAATTAGGGCTTATAATTAAAGCTCCTATAGAAAAAACAAAAGCAACAACTAGATATATAAATCGATTATAATTCCTATCCCCCCTTATATAATCCCCTCTATAATACAAAACCAAAGAAGAAATAAAAAGAACAACTCCCAAAAAAAGACACCTTACTCAATCAAAAATTAAAACCATCACTACCCTAGAAGTATTTAAAGAAAAAATCTCCCACTCTACTACATAACTAACTCCTGAATCTAATCTTATAAAACCTCCCCATATAGAAACTAAAGATACTCCTATTAAAAAAAACAAGCAAACTAAATGACTAGAAATCCCTCATAACATGATCTAAAATATCTCCTCTATCTCTTTGGCTCCACAAACCAATATTTTATTCTAAACTATTTAAATATAGATAGTTTTAATAGTTTAAAAAATACTGGTCTTGTAAATCAGAGAAGAGAGCTTTCTCTTAAAACTCATTCTATGTAATCCTTTACTTTTTAACTCCTTTAATCTTAACAGTATCCTTAATTTTCATACACCTCACTCACCCTCTTTCTATAGGAATCGCCCTATTAACCCAAACAATTCTAATCTGCCTTCTTGCAGGAATCTTTAACCCCTGCTTTTGATTCTCCTATATCTTATTTTTAATCTTTCTAGGAGGAATATTAATCCTATTTATTTATGTCTCTTCATTAGCCTCCAACGAACCCTTCAAAATACAACCTCTATGAATAAAGGCTACCATAATGACGACCCTTCTCGCTTTTTGAAGAGTGTGAAGAGATTCCCTCTCTACCTTATCAGATTCCTTCTTAACCTCCAGAGAAATAAACTTTCACATAAAAATAAACTCCTCCCTAACTTCAACTAAAGTTCTCTACTCATCCTCCTCTTTTTACCTCACCTCTTTTATAATCATCTATCTATTACTAACATTATTAGTTACAGTAAAAATCATCAGCATTACTAGAGGACCCCTACGTCCTTCTTCATCCCCATAACAGAAAATAGTTTAATAAATATTAATTTTGGAAATTAAAGTAAAAGAATCACTTTCTTTTTTTCTGAGACTTCCCCCCTTTTTTTAACAAGAACTAAATAGATAATAAAAATCTTTTAACTACTCAATCCTTTCGTACTAAAATAATCTAAAAATAACCTAAGAGATAGAAACCAACCTGGCTCACGCCGGTCTGAACTCAAATCATGTAAAGATTTAAAGGTCGAACAGACCCTCTTTTATAGCTTCTGCCCTATAAAGACTCTTTAATTCAACATCGAGGTCGCAAACTTTTTTGTCGATACGAACTCTCAAAAAAAATTACGCTGTTATCCCTAAAGTAATTTGTTCTACTATCTTTAATAAGGATCAAAATCTCAAATATCTTTGACTTTTAAATTAAAACAGTTATATTACTTATATTCTAGTCGCCCCAACAAAACAATGCTTCATTAATAAAATTTACCCTCTTTACCCTCTTATTAATTTCTTAATGTTAAACTTTATAGGGTCTTATCGTCCCCTTAAAATATTTAAGCCCTCTCACTTAAAAGTTAAATTCTACCCTCTCCACAGAGACAGCTAATTTCTCGTCCAACCCTTCATACAAGCCTTCAATTAAAAGACTAATGATTATGCTACCTTCGCACGGTCAAAATACCGCGGCCTTTCAGACTCCAACGGGCAGGCCAAACTCTATAAAACTTTCATACAGAGATGTTTTTGATAAACAGGCGGAAATAAAATTTGCCGAATTCCTTTATAAAGTATGCCTCCTCCTCTAAAAAATAAATTCTATACTTTTCTCTCTTTTCTGATAATATAAATATACTAATATCTCAAGTTTAAATACCCAATACACAATCCTAAATAATCTTTTATACCTTTCTAAAAAAATAAAATTAATAGTTATTAAATTTTAGATATAACACCCTCTCAACAAAGCTACTTCTAAGCCTAGCTTAATACCCTTCTTTTTCACTTCTTTTTAGAAAATTAAAAATTTAACAAAAAGCTCTCCCCTCCTGTTCCTTCCCCTTGTACTATTCACTGCACAAAAAATAAATTAAATTTATTTCTAAAAGAACCAGATATCAAAAAACTCGACTAGCATTTCACTCCTAAACCTCAGTTTCAAATTCTTTTGCTACAAAAACTTTCTTCTTCAGATTAGCTATTCCTCTTTCGGGATTATTAACAATAAGTAACCAAAATAAAAGACCCCTAATACACAAGGTACAAGAATAACCCTTTACTTTTTTTTTACTCCCCTTATTTTCTCACCCTTCCTTTACAGTACTCTTTTCTATAGCCAATTAAACTCTTCGATCATTTCTACTTCCTCTTAAAAATATTTTCCATATTTCCTTATTTTCTGACTAAAAATAATATTCAAAATAAATCGATATAATCGATTTTTCTTTTCAACGTAAATGAAATGCTTATCCTTAGCTCTACTTTGACTTTATTTTAAAAAAATAATTACTTTTTCACTCAACAAAATTTTAACTCTTTTTACCAGAAAAATAAAAATAAGAAAAGAAAATTTTTAAGGCCCATTTTTCGCCCTCTCAGAGGGAAAAGCCTTCAACTTTTTCAATTATTGAAAAACCCCCTTCATTTTTTTATTGGAAAAAAAGTTTTTTTTCCAAAATTATCTTCTTTCATTGGGCCTTTTCTTCTTATTAAAAAAAATATTTTTTTTTCCTTTTTTACAAAAAAATAAGACCCTGAAAAATCTCCAAAAGATTTTTAAAGTTATACCTAAAAATTAAAATCTATATATTTTACAATTATATATACATTTCTTGATATGTATACTGGATTCCCTTGCGTTTTGTCTATAATTTATTCTATCAATTATTCAATCTTCAAGACAAACTTGGTGTATCTTTATTTATTTTTCTTATAAAGAGAGCTTCATTTTATACGCTTGAGGATATTTCCATTAGGTAGTATCTACTGTAAGAAGACGAGAGTTCAAAAAGGGGGGAAGTCCCCAAATCCTCCCTACTCTACCCTAGGAGAGGGTTCAGATTTGGTCACTTCCTTCTCCCTATCTTAAGTTAAGCAGTATCTACTCTTAAGGTTCATGTTAATCCTCTTAAAAATTATAAATATTATTCTTTTCTAATTATCTAAATGTTTATATAAATATCTCTTTATCCCCTCCTTCTAACTCTATTTATTTTTGCCTCTCTTCTTTAAAAAGATCTCAAAATTGAGTGTATTAAAATAAGAAATAAAAAACAAAGCAGTACTACTTTTTCATTCAATTCCTATTACCTTTAATTCACTTTATTCCCACTTCTCACAAACAGAAATTTCTCTCAAAAAAGATAAGCTATCTAAGCTAATGGGCTCATACCTCATTTATGAGAAGAAAAAATTTCTCTCTTTTTAATGCCCTCCTTCTCTCCTTATAAAAATATATTTTTAGTTCTCCTTTTCAGAGGAGCTCTGCTTGCTATCTCATCATCCTCCTGAGCCGCCGCATGAGTAGGCCTAGAATTAAATTTAATATCTTTTATCCCCCTGCTTTCTTCAAAAACTAACCTTCTTTCTTCTGAAGCAGCCCTAAAATATTTTTTAGTCCAAGCTTTAGGTTCTGCAGGCCTAATTTTCTCTTCTTCTATCTCTTTTAGTGCTGCTCCTTTTTTCCTTCTGACTATTTCTTTAGCCCTCCTTCTAAAAATAGGGAGAGCTCCTTTCCACTTTTGATTTCCTCAAGTTATAGAGGGAATAAACTGACTCCACAGAACTCTTTTAATGACTCTCCAAAAATTAGCCCCTATATTTCTAATCTCCTACCTAACTACAAGAAGCCTTTGTAAAATTTCGATCTATGGCGCTGCTATCTGCTCTGCTTTAAGGGGAGCAATTGGGGGGCTAAATCAAACCTCTCTTCGAAAAATTCTCGCCTATTCCTCCATTAATCACATATCTTGAATACTCTTCTCTATATTAATTAATGAAACTTCTTGAATTATCTATTTTTCTCTCTACTCATTAATTATTATTTCCATTACAATTCTTTTTGCCTCTCTCCAAGCATACCATTTTTCTGATCTTGTTAATCTCCTTAACGGAGTCTCTTCTAAAACTATCTCCGTTCTAGCTCTCTTCTCTTTGGGAGGATTCCCCCCTTTTTCAGGATTTATCCCCAAATGAATTGTAGTCCAAGAACTTATCCTAAACCTTTATTTTTATGCCTTGTTACTGCTCCTTTTTTGCTCTCTACTCACCCTCTATTTTTACCTTCGTCTCTCCCTTTATACCATCTCATTATCTACTCCTCGAAATAAAACCATAATCTCATTAAACCCTGGCCCTTCTTTCCTAGTTATATTTACTACCTTCTGAAACCTTTTCGGAATTTTTATAACTTCATTCCTTATAATTCTATTCTAACCCTTAAGATTTTAAGTTAATTAAACTAATAGCCTTCAAAGCTATAAAAAAAAGTAAAAATCCTCTTAAATCTTAACTAATAAGAAAGTAAACTTGTCTTTAGATTTACAATCTAATGCTTAATCTCAGCCACCTTATTATCTTAACAAAACCTAGGAAAAGCTACAAACCCTTTCATAATAACTATATTTAAAGGAATAATATGTAATATTAACACAAAATATTCATTTAAAGTCCCTGAAGAACAAGAATAAAGAGAATTCAAAAATTGACCATGCTGCCTTAAAGAATATATATATAAAGTATAAGAAGCCCTGAAAAAAGATAGCGCAGCAATCCCCCAAATCCCCAGCTTTCTTCACCTTACTACCCTTACAATTAGTCTAATCTCCCCCAATAAATTTAAAGTAGGAGGAGCCGCTATATTTCCAATACATAATAAAAACCATACCAGCCCTAAATTAGGTATAAAATTTAAAAGACCCTTACCTACTATTAACCTTCGACTTCCTAGCCGCTCATATATAATATTAGCTAAACAAAACAAACCTGAAGAACAAAGGCCATGACCTACCATTACCACTACAGCCCCCCTCAACCCCCAATGCCTTATTAAAGAAATCCCTCTTAAAACCATTCCCATATGGGCCACAGAAGAATAAGCAATTAATGACTTTACATCCACTTGACGCAAACATATCAACCTAACAACAACCCCCCCCAACACCCCAAGCCTCACTCAAATCCAAGTAAATAATTTATTTATCTCAAAAAATAAAGGAAGTACTCGAATTAACCCGTACCCCCCTAATTTTAAAAGAATCCCTGCCAAAACTATTGACCCTGCTACAGGAGCTTCAACATGAGCCTTTGGCAATCACAAGTGAAAAAGGAATAAAGGTAATTTTACCAAAAATGCAAAAAGAGTACAAAAATATCATAAAACCCTTACTTTAAAAGAAAATCCTCCTCTTAAAGCTAATTCCATACATAAAGAGCCTCTTCTCTTGTATAACCTCACTAAAGAAACTAATAAAGGTAAAGAAGCAAAAAGAGTATAAAATAGTATATAAAGACCAGCCTGAATTCGCTCAGGTTGATAGCCTCACCCCAAAATTAAAATAAATATAGGAACTAAAGAACTTTCAAATCTTACATAAAATATAAGATAGTCTGCTGAACAAAACCTTATCAATAAAATAAATAAAAGAATTAGATTAACTCCTAAAAACTCTTTAGAATAATTATTGGCCTTTTTGACAGTCTGACTAGCAAAAACTATCAAAGAAAGAATTCAAACTCTTAAAATAATTAAAATAAACCCAAGATAATCAACTCCCAGCCCATACCCTACAAAAAAAAAATAAAAATCATGATTCAACCTCAATAAAGCAAGAAATCTTATTCCAAGAAGCCTTACCTGTACTAATCCTCATCTCTCTACAAAAATTATCCTCAATAAAGTTAAACCTAGAAATCTTAACATCTTAACCTTCCAAATCTTCTAAAATAATCATTTCCGTGAGACCGAACAATAGAAACTAATAAAGACAATCCCAGAGCTCCCTCACAAGCCGCTATAATCAAAAAAAATATAACAAAATAAGCTTCTACCCCTACCTTAGAGGATATAATCCTTAACAGCCCAAAAATCCCTAATATTATAAACTCAAGCGCAAGCAAAGCTCTTAACAAATGCTTATGTCTAAAAACAAAAGCTCTCAGACCTCTTCTCCTCATAACTAAAAAAAGCAAAATTCTTCTCCTCATTATTAACATCCTTAAATTTAAATAACAGAGGTCTCCTTTTTTAAAACTAATTAATGACTTCACCAATACGAAAAACCCATCCCCTCCTAAAACTAGCCAACAGAGCTTTTGTAGATATACCTATTCCTAGAAACATCTCAACCCTTTGAAATTTTGGGTCTCTTCTAGGCCTTTGTTTAATTCTACAAATTATAACGGGACTATTTTTAGCAATCCATTTTTCTTCTCATATTGATTTAGCTTTCTTTAGAATCGCCCATATCTGCCGAGACGTAAATTATGGTTGACTCTTTCGAACCCTCCATGCAAATGGAGGATCTCTTTTTTTTATCTGCCTCTATCTCCATATCGGACGGGGTCTCTACTACAGGTCCTTTGTACTCTTCCATGCTTGAAGAATAGGGGTTCTCCTTCTCTTTATAACAATAGCAACAGCTTTTCTAGGATACGTTCTCCCCTGAGGACAAATATCTTTTTGAGGAGCTACCGTAATTACCAACCTATTTTCGGCAGTTCCCTATTTTGGGACCGATCTAGTTCAATGAATCTGAGGAGGATTTGCCGTAGATAACGCAACTTTAACCCGCTTTTTTACCTTTCATTTTTTACTTCCTTTTCTAATCTCAGCTAGCTCCTTAGTGCACCTTCTCTTTATTCATCATTCTGGAGCAAATAACCCTCTAGGGTTATCCACCTCCTTCGATAAAATTCCCTTCCACCCCTACTTTACATTTAAAGATATTGTAGGCTTTATATTAATTTTTATCCTTTTAACCTCTTTAACTCTTTTATACCCTTATTTTCTAGGAGATCCCGACAATTTTATCCCTGCCAATCCCCTCGTAACCCCTATTCACATCCAGCCAGAATGATATTTCCTTTTTGCCTATGCCATTTTACGATCGATCCCCAATAAATTAGGAGGAGTTATTGCCTTAATCGCTTCTGTCGCGATTCTCTTTATTCTTCCCTTTACCTTTACAGCAAAATTCCAAAGCTTAACATTCTATCCTCTTAATCAAACTTTATTCTGAAGACTAATTTCAATTATTATCCTCCTAACTTGAATCGGAGCTCGCCCTGTAGAAGATCCTTATATCCTCACCGGACAAACCCTAACAGTCCTTTATTTTTTTTATTTTACCGTCTCCCCTTTAACTCTTCTAAGATGAGACAACCTTTTAAAATGGAATCTTAGTTTATAAAAATAGATACTTTGAAAGTATCAGTAAGAAGGCTTCTTCTAGACTCCTTTCATTAAAACCCCAAACACTATTAATTATAAAATAAAATTACTTTTACCCCCGTGAAAAAAAGGAGATAATTTAAAGCAAGAGGCAAAAATCTCTTTCATGCTATATATATTAATTTATCGTATCGTAACCGAGGTAAAGTCCCCCGGACTCAAATAAAAATAAATGCCACCCCTACTAATTTAAAATAAAATCTAGATCTCCCTAAAGAAGACCCTAAAAATAACACTGTTCTCATTCCTCTTATAAATAAAATCCTTGCATATTCCGCCATAAAAATTAATACAAACCCTCCCCTCCTATACTCAGTATTAAATCCTGACACTAATTCAGATTCTCCCTCTGCAAAATCAAAAGGAGTTCGATTTATCTCCGCTAAACAAGAGCTGAGCCAAACCACTGAAAGAGGAAAAGTTAATCAAAAAAATCAAAGATACCCTTGGAAAGCCTCAAACTTAACCAAATTGAACCTCCCTACTAAAAAAAGATATGAAAGTAATACTAAAGCTAACCTCACCTCATAAGAAATAGTCTGAGCCACTCCCCGTAACCTTCCCAATAAAGAATATTTACAATTTGAAGATCACCCCGCTACCATTAAAGGGTATACTCCTAACCTTAAACAACAAAGAAAAAAAAGTAATCCTATTTCTAACCTTAATAAACCTAATTCAAAAGGAAGTACTCTCCATAAAATTAAAGAAATAAATAAACTAAAAACAGGAGCTAAATAATAGGGGAAAAAATTAGAAACCTTAGGAAAAGTTTGCTCCTTTATAAAAAGTTTAATCGCATCTGAAAAAGGCTGTATTAAACCCAAAATCCCTACCTTATTGGGACCCTTCCGAATTTGAATATACCCCAAAATCTTTCGCTCTAATAAAGTAATAAAAGCCACTCCCACCAATACACAAACAATTAAAATTAAATACCTTGCTAACCTAATTAACATAACATTATTCTCTCTGCTTTTACTTATAAGAAACCCTTATTTAATTAGATTCTAAATCTAATGCACTATCCTTGCTCAAGTAAATATCTAATTCTAAGGGCACTTTCTAGCACACTTACTATGTTACGACTTATCTCACTTTAAATGAAAGCGACGGGCAATATGTACATAATTTAGTACTAATATCATCAAAGCTTATTAAATCTCTTAATTACAATCAAATCCTCCTTTATAATAAAAATTCCTTCACTACTCCGTTTAAATAAAATTTTATTGTAACCCATTCTCTCTATCTTATAAGCTGCACCTTGACCTAATATATTTAAACTCTTACTCTCAATAACTTCCTTCTATAAAAGTTATCTAATAATGGAGGTATACAAACTAGACACAAAAATAGTAAGATATTACGTGCTGTATCATTTATGAAACAGGTTCCTCTGACTAGACTAAAGTACCGCCAAATCCTTTAAATTTAAAGAACTTATCTATTAATCCTCAAGCCTTTCTAGTTTCTTTTAAGTATAATAGGGTATCTAATCCTAGTTTATCCCTCAATCTCTTAAGCTTCTCCATCCTTATACTTCCTTTTTGTTTACTTAAAATAACTAATTTCACCTTTTATCATTACAGACAAAAATAAAGATATAACTTTAAATAACTTCAGCTAAAAATCTTCTCTTAGCCCCCCAAGTTTAACCGCGATTGCTGGCACAAAGCTTAATCAGGGCTATTATAATTTACCAAATCAAGGAATCCCTTAATATATAATACTTTATACTGCAACTCTATCCCTCAAAACTTTTTATTCAAGAAAATATATAAGTTTTTAACTTTTACTTTACCTCTCATAAAAAACTTACATATATTCTCTAACTATAAAAAAGAAGTTAAAGCAAAAATCATACTCTCTCAGAGAGATTCCTAAAAAAATTAATCCCAGCTTTACTTGATTTCCCTTATCCTGGAATCCTTCTTAATCTTTCTTTATTGAACTAAAGAAACTTCTTAATTTAACTCTCCTTTAAACATATAGAAACCTGATAGGAACCTTCTTTTCTTCCTAAGAGAAACTCTTATAAAATATAATACACACACCAGATTCCCACTGGCCCCTAAAAGATCAAACCTTTTTATGCCCTATTACACTCTTATGTAACCCTCAAAATTACCCCTAATATAAATCAAACTCCTAGTAAGATGCCTGATAAAAGGATAGTCTTGATAGGACTAATAATGTGGAAACTCCCCTCTTACTAAGCTTTAGTAATTTACCTCTTCAGATTTGCAATCTAATGTTTTCTTTCTTTTCCACTATAAAGCC